AATAAAAACTAAAAAAGAAGTTCTTTCTTTTGTTATAGGAGTTTTGCTAGATTTGATAGATGGGGCTCGACAAAACAACTTAGTCATAACATAAAAATAAAATATTTTTGCAAAAATTCATAGTTTTTTATTATTTTTTATAGTAAAATAAAATAAAGTAGGAAGAAAGAAGGGAAATGCTATTTTTTTCCATGTTATAGGAATGAAAATAGGCCTTCTTCTGCTTCGGATTGTTGTTTCAATCCACTAACAAGAGTTTTTTGTTACAACAAGTCAGATTGTGAAATCATATAAAAAAAGATTTATTTGAGTTGAAAACAAAAAAAAAAGAGCCCGGCGGAGTCATACCCCGCCGGGCCGTGGAAATTAGAAATAAAAAGGCCCCCTTTGAGCAAAATCAAAAGAGATATTTTTTCTTTTTTTTAAGATAAGATATCTCTTTAGTTTAGAACCCTTTCTTTATCTTTCTTTCTTTATATTTATATAACTTTATATTTATATAATATAATATAATATTATAATATATAATATTATAGCTAATAGAAATGGAATTGCTAATAAAAGTTGTAAAAGTTGTATATTATATATCTATGTAAAAAAAGAAAATTCTATCTATATGAAAATTCTATCTATATGAAAATTATATCTATATAATAAACTAAAAATCTATATAACTATATAATAAAGTAAAGAAAAGAATATATATATATATTTATAAAAATATAAATACAAGGGCTGTTTTCAAGCATTTTTTTTGTGTACTGTAACATAGTAATTATCCCTTTTCAGTTTTCATTTAGGAGAGATGGCTGAGTGGACTAAAGCGTCGGATTGCTAATCCGTTGTGCGAGTTATTCGTACCGAGGGTTCGAATCCCTCTCTTTCCGTTTCGGTTTTTGAAAGTGAAATAGATCAAATCCTCATATTCTTTCAAAAAATGAAGCAAAGAACCCCCTTTCTTTATTCGATTCTTATTCTTCGCGCCCAGGATTACGTCCTGGATCATTAGATAGGAATCCGAAGATGAAGAGAGAAACAAAGAATATCACTACAGTATAAACAAAGAGTTTGAGAGTAAGCATTACACAATCTCCAAGATCTTTTTTTTTTCAAAAAAAAAAGAGAATAGATTCTCCGTTTTTATACCACATATGCTATTTTGACACCAAGAAATGAAGTAGTTTCTAGAATTTCTAGAAAAAGAGTTTTCAGAAATTCTTTTGTAATTGTAATAAGAGTTGAGTCTTTGATTATAAAATTTCTTTCATACCAACAATTAGTAGATATTGTGATGGACTCTAAGGGAGGGTCTTTCAGTGAAAAAAAAGGGGTCAGACTGAAGAAATAAATAGGGTGATCCAGATTAGATTTATCATGGCTACGTAAGACTTATCTGATCTTTTCCATTGTTAGAATTTTTTTTTTTAAATATAAATATAATATAAAATATAAATCATGAATTTTTCTAGGAAAGTATGTATTAAGGCTCTCATCGAAAACTTACAGCAGCTTGCCAAACAAAGGCTAAAAGAAAAAAGAGAACTGGTATTACTGGCATAACATCTACGATTGGATTTAAAAAGGCATAGGCCTCGGGCAATTTGGCGAATAAAAAACTACTCGAAAAAGGGGCAGAATGAAAACCGATACCGATCAAATTTAAGATATTAAGCATAACAAAATTTTGTTCTTGTAAATAATTTTGATTGAGTTATAAATATGTTTTTGTTTTTGATATACGGAAAAATGAAGAAAGGAAAGTAAGAGTAAGGCAGACGAAAAAATACTTCAAAATACTTCTTTGAACTCACCCAATCAAAAACCCTTCCATTCTGAGAATAGAAGAAATCCTATTTTCATATAATATCTTAATTGAATTATAGGTAATGATCAATAAATTCGGTTTAATTCGATATCTACATGTATCAAAATCCTAGAAATAAACTATTACATAGTATTTTAATTGACGAACAAGGAATATCCATATTACTGTTTAGTAGTGTCAAATAAAAAGAAATCCAAATGGGGCGTGGCCAAGTGGTAAGGCAACGGGTTTTGGTCCCGCTATTCGGAGGTTCGAATCCTTCCGTCCCAGAGCGTATTTCTTTCTTTTTTTATATTTAATGCTTTTTTTTTTATTTCAAAATTTCCAAATAACACGCAAATGTAACTGAATCCATTTGTGTCCAGGTAAGATAGAAGCCTAGATTACAAGAGTTTGAATTCAAAAAAGGCAGACGAGCCTTTCATCGTATATCTTTATTTTCATATTTCAATTAGTTGTTTAGACCTTACGTCCCATATCTATTAGAATTTTCAATGATACATTCTAAATCGAAATGCGAAAGTAGCCTCTATATTCTCCATCTTTTTTTATGATTCATCATTCCCCAAAAATTGGGAGAGTGAAATAGGAGTTAATCCACAATTGAAGATATCCATTTTTATTTTATATCTGTGTTTGCCCAGTCCAAATCTTATTTATTAACAAATAATCTTTTACATATGTAAAAATGCGTTTTTTGATTTGAACCTCACCTCATTTTTTTTTTGTATTTGATTTGGTTTTTGGCTTTAATCAATCATTGTAATTCTATAGTAACAATTGAGAGGGGGATAATTCATACATCCCATTCGCTTTACTTTCGGGAAAGATTGTTTGAATCTCAAGACAAACCGACTACGCATAAAATGCAGAAATGCTTATATGCATGTCTGAATTACTACGCTTTACTTTGCTTTACTTTTTCTATTTTTTTTTTTTATTTGTGAATCCCTACCCGAGTTTTCATATTCGATATTTAAGATAGAATATTCATAAGTACTTCCAATAAAATATTATATAAAATAATATAATAATTCTTCAGCCTATCTGATAAATATGGAAATCACCTAGACTTTGTGATTTTGCTTTCATACTCAGCTCAGGATGAAATAAAATATAAGAATAACAATTAAATTCAATCTTCCCGTTCATCAGTCTTTTTTATTTTTTATTCAATTCAATCTTTGAAAAAAAAAGAAATCAAATTTATTTGTTTCTAGCTATCCCTTTTATTTTAAATCATTGATGGTTTCAATCTGAATATGGATCTTTTATGATGATCAAATAAAATTCTTAGTAAAACTTTATTCAAATAAAATAGGGAATTTTTTCAATTAATAATTTTTAATGATTTCCTTAAGTCCTTCACACTATGATATTTTCTATCGAGTTATTTGAAGATGCAACGCAGATTCAAAAAGATTCGTTTTTTTTTATTTGTGTTATGCTATGTGTTTGTTATTTTATGTGTTATTGTTATAAATTGTTATAAGTTAAATTTATTATATAATAAATTTAAAAAAGAAAAAAAAAGAAAATATAATAGAAATAATAGAAATATATAATATAAATATATAAAAGAAAATGGAAATATTATAAAATGAAAATCTATTATATTTATATTGCATTCATATAATAAAATAAGAAAATATGGGTTAATTTGAAGTCTTACTGAGACTTTTTCTTCATTTTTTCTTCATAAATGGAAATCCCCTATTTTTTGGAAAAAATTATGGATTACTATATACCGACCGAACCAATGACTATTCATGATTCCATAATTGAATCAATTACATACCGATTCCAAACTAGAGGAATGTTATGGTAAAACTTCGTTTGAAACGATGTGGTAGAAAGCAACGTGTGACTTGAAGGACATGATCGGCTGTGGATGTCAAAAAACCCACCACTTTAGACTATTATATGGAAATGAAGGTGCTCTTGCCTCGACATCCCTTGTTGTATTACAACCCCCGTTTTTGTTGGGTTTTAATCTAAATAGTACAGGATGGAGCTCGAAGAGAAAGTATTTATTCATTTTTGGGGGGTAAGGATCTAGGGTTAGTTAATGCAAATCAATAAGTTGGAACAACTTCGTAAGTATATTTTTGAGATAGAAAAAGGATCTGATTCAACCAATTTTCAAATCAAAAAGAAAAATTGTTGGAATTGGTAAAACTTTTTCAATCAAAAGTGTATTATGCGGGAATCAATCGTTCGTATGATTCTTTGATAGTGATATAAAGAAATCACAAACAAAAAAAGAAAAAAAAAAGAGGCATGTTGCTGCCATTTTTGAAATAATTAAAGATTGCCGAAGTAATGTCTAAACCCAATGATTCAAGTCAAAGAAAAGAGAAAGGATCCTGGAACAAGGAAATACCGTTTTCAATTGTCTCAACAACTAGATCAGAATAAAGAACCAAAATAGATTCTAAATCTAAACGAGACAAACAAAAAAGGGGGGGTTAAAGACCACTCAATAAAAGAACTGCTTAAGGATTTTTGTTTTGAGCTGTTATCCAACTTGAGTTCTGAGAGAGAGTATGAATGCTTTTTTCTTTTTCGAAAAAGAAAAGAAGGTCTAAAATATCTAATTGATTTGCTGGGTTTATAGATCATTTGACATTAGAATTTCATATATAACTTCTAATCATTTTTTTTTCTCGAGCCGTACGAGGGGAAAACCTCTTATATGGTTCTGGGGGGGGGGTATTATTCAACTACATCTATCCCAATAAGCCGTTTATCGAATCGTTGCAATTGATGTTCGATCCCGAAGAGAAGGAAGAGATCTTCGAAAGGTGGGGTTTTATGATCCGATAAAGAATCAAACCGATTTAAATGTTCCCGCTATTCTATATTTCCTTGAAAAAGGCGCTCAACCCACAGGAACTGTTCATGATATTTCAAGGAAGGCGCGGGTTTTTATGTAACTTAGTCTTAATCAACAAAAATTCAATTAATGAAAGACAAAAAAGAGGGTGTGGATGACTCATATATAGTTTTATATATTATAAATTTTTCGTTACTATTTCTTTTCTTCCCCCCTCTCCCGCTTTTGTTCTATTTATTTCTCTTTATACTATTATTTATTCTTATACTATTTTTTATTATTTTTTATATTATTTTACTTTTACTACTTTTTTCTTTATATTTTTTTATATTTCAATTT